AATGACAAAAAATTCTCAATTGCCGCGGTAAAGAACTATAAGGAACTAGAAAATACATGGAATCTCACAGAAAGATTTCTTTTTTTTAATTGTTCATTCACAAAATTGGAAATAAGTCGTATCTTGCTCAGACCAATAAATAGAGCTGAGGTTCTAGTTAAAGCCGCTAGTAGAAAACCGAAATAACTAGTTAGAGTAGGCATGAAGGAGCTAAATGAAATATGTTCTTTTTATACATATGTTTATAAAGCACTTACCTAAGTTTCCATTTTGAAAGATAGGAGGGACAAAAAAAAAGACCAATTGAAAGTTTTTGATTCATCAATCATTACATTATAGATGTCACTAACAAAGAAAAAGTGACAGAGGTTTTGAAAAAAAAAAGAAATCGACTCATTATCTGTGACATCTACACATCCCGTGATTTCGAATCAACAGATTCATTGAGCAACCCTTTAGTAAACTAATAATAAAATAATAAGAACTGTATCGTGTAACTTCATTCAAAAATAGATATTGAATTAGCGAAATCGCTATTCCATTGCTTCAGCCTACCAGACTTATGAGATATCTTTTTTCTAAAAGAGCTTAACGAATACTTCAATCGATGAACTCCTTGCTGCATCAATGCTCGAGAAAGCAAGAGCGGGATGAGTGCCAACTACAACTACTAATGCTAATGTTCTGCTGCACAGACCTGCAACTCTCGAACTAGAGGAAGGAAAGCGCTATACCTACCCACTACAGAAGCGAGAACGAAAATCTTGTACTGATTAAGCGAGAAGACCGATCTATTTCATTAAAGGAAGAAGAGAATTCGCAGACAGGAAAAGATCAATAAACAGAAGGCCAAGGTATTGTAAAATACTCATCAATTGCTTGTAAAATGCGGATGAGCACGAGCAGGTTATACACTTTCCCAAAGCGGTAAATGAAAAATGAGATTTCGCATTAGCAGAAGATTGATCTTATAGCCTTACCCACTATCAAGCGGTTGAAGATCTACCATTCAAAAGAGAATATGCTTACCTGTGAAGACGAAAGAGAACTTATTTAGACGAATAGTGTGCCGGTGCCATTATCCTTAAAAACCCTACATTAGCAGTTCGAGTGGAATCAGACATAAACCAAGTCCAAGAAGACCGAGGAGGCCTTGGGGAGAAGGCAAGCCGAAGAATACCCTAAGAACCCAGCAGCCAACTCAAGAGATTACCATCACTCCGGATTAAATTAATGCGGTTCACGCACAGCAGAATGCACAGAGACAACAGAGCACCCGAAATCAGCAAGCCATCCAGGGGGCCGTTCCCCCAACCCACTCAAAAACCTCAAAACCCTCCTACTCAATCGCAACCGCAAAACCCAGCGCAAGCTCCGCCTAGACCCGCTTATAACAACGCTGCGCCTTCGGCCAATTATGATCCTCAGCAGCAACAAGGTGCTCCCAAGCGACCCCGGGGGACTCAATAGAGCTCACTACCTGCCATTACCCCTACCCATTCCTACCCTATTCTCCATCCTTCTGGCCTGGAAAGCCATTTCTCTGCCCAGAGATAAACCACTCTCCTGGTCTCGACTATTCAAAGTTCTGTCCATTTCACCGATACGCAGGCTATACCATCGAAGAGTGTCATACTTTGCGTGATGTCATCTATGACATGAATGATGAAAATCGTATCAATTAAAACGAAGTTAAGGCATACCAGAAAGCCACCAATGTCACTGAAGCTACTGAGGATCTATACTAATCCAATGCCACAACATCAAAGAGGACAAGTCACCACTCAAGGACCTACACCGGTACAAACTAATCCAGGACCTTCTGCCAGGGCTAACACCATCCGAGCGTGCACTGCCGCTCGAAGAGAGATGCCTGTGAGACCCCCTCCTTTTCTGTAATTCGAAGGAGGTTCTGAAAATTCAAAACTCCGAAGTCACTTTCTTTGTCCTCAGGAATCAAAGTTCCAAAAGCAGACGAAATCACTATAGAACCGGACTTCCTCGCTGCCGCTCCAGGAAAAGGCAAATTCTTTTAGTAAAGGTAAGTGAAAAAGGTGAAGAAGGAAGAATGTATCCGAACGAATGCATCGGCAGATGAAATTAGCCCTTTTTTAGAAATCCCCTCGTTACCTACTACTACTAGTGAGCCGGAAAGCTTAGGGACGCCTCTCGTTCCTCTTCCCCCATTTGACAACCGTATTTCAGAATGTTCGGATGATTTTCTTGAACTCCCTTTTCTAAAAAATGCTTCAATGCTAAAGAATGAAGATATATCGTTGGGAAAAAGCAGAAGAGATTTCACGAACAGAAAGGCAAAGATAAGTTCGGAAAAGCCTAGCAGACAGGACTATCAACCCCTTTCTATTAAGACCTCGGCCCCCCTACGAAACATTTACCCCTATTTTCTTTTGAAGAGGAAAGCTCCCAGGTTCCGCATCTTAAAAAAGTGCATGACCAGATTGAAAGCACTGAGGTTAATTCGCATAGTCGGAAAGGAGCCGAGGATCCACGCCAACTTGGTTGTGGCATCTTCATATCATATCAGTATAAAGTTTCCCATGAACGGAACCATTATTACTGTAGTTGGTGAACTTCATGTTGAAGAAGAATGCATCATGCTTGACTCTCAAGATTGGTTCACTAGTGATGTCCTTACCTTGATAGCGACCCCGTCAACCCAAGCTTCATTCAAGTTCAGTCCTTTCTTCTCGATCCTGTATTGATCCACGACTCCATGGGATACTTTGTGGATTCATCCACAAAGGATACCTCTATCCCACGTTGAGATTTTAGAAAAAGGTGGGTTTGGGCACAAGCTCAACTTCTTCGATTAGGCTACCACCCGGGGCTTGGTTTAGCTGAGGATGGGATTCGCTACCCGATTAGTCTCCCTACGCTATTAGGCACCTTTGGTCTAGGCTTGGACCCAAAAGTCCACTTTGGATTGAGAACGTCCCACTGTGGATTCATAGACTGAACTTGACAGGTTCCACTGCGGAAAGCCCCTCGCTACACAAGTCGCGTCACCGCATTCGTTCAGTCGGGTCGCCAAAGCTGCGGTGATGAAAGCTGACAAGCACGATTGACCGGAACTGGAGTCCCACGAGGGATTTTGCAGTTCCGTGGCTGCATATTCAGTCGAGCACATGTGACTGAGTCGCCCGTACCTGAGCTCGAGAAAGATTCCTTATACTGACCGAGTCTCCTCCGTTTCACGAGCAGTGGAGACAACTCACGTTGTTCGTTGCCTTCACTAACTGAGCTGACAAGTGTATGAATGAAGTCGAAGCAACAAGTGTACTTCGGAACTTTTTTCTACCGCTTTGTAGCCAGAGCAGACACGTGGAGTTCACTGGAAGGGAGAATAGCGGGAATGATTTCTTGCAATGCAACGGAACTCAAAGCCTGTTTCATAGGCTGTACTCGTACTCACCACCGGCTACACGGAACTCGTCTAACAAGTTCTCGTCAAGTCTACGTAGACTTCCTCGTTAAGTCTGAGTGATCGAGTGAATTTATGAACGAGCTATAGACAGAACTTGGTGGAGCCTTTAGAACTCGTATCCATAACCGTGAAGTTTAGTCTACGGAACGTAGACTTCATTCACAGCCGGAACTTGTCTCTATTCCGCTATTCCCTTTGGTTTTAAGGCGAAACTAACTAAGGAGTGTAGGCTTGCTTCGCATAGGCTACACAAGCCAGGGGCCGGGGCGGACTGCAATTCTAGTGAGGTTAGTCTTCTGTTCTGACCCGATTGGAGGCTGGGGAAAGGGCACTCTTTCAGAAAACCCCACCTAAAACATATGACGACCTCCCAGTCCACTTCCATTTTTCCTTCTTTCTTGTGGTGGAACCTGGCATTCACCCTCCCAGAAGTGATTATCGCCAAAACAAAAAAATACATCTTGAATTTCTTTCAGAACCTCTCCCACAAAAGAAGAGTCAAAGTATAATAGTCTCCGTCTCATATGGCGGCGGTCCCTATTTCATAGGTCCCCCTCTCTTTCGTCGGTTAAGTGCTGGATGGGGAATGAATCGGTCGGCTATGTCCCTGGACCTCCCGGCTTCCCTGTCACGTCCGAACGTAATCAGAGAAGACCTACCCAAAGACCACCTTCCTTGTTATCAAAAAACTTAATATCCCATACAATCACAGGAAAGAGTACCAGAAAGAACTGAAAAGAAATCACAAAGGTGAAAAAACAAGCAAAGACAAGCGCAGCAGGGGGTGGGGCGTCCTTCTAAACCGAGGACGCATTAAGCCCAACTAGGCAATCGCTAGATTGGTAGGGCAACTCAAAGTCCGGTGAAACGATGAGAACAGCAGACACCGGCGGTTACTCACCGAAACTGCGAAAGGACAGTGCGTACACAAAATGGCGGCTTACCGCAAGTCCCTACACAAGAGCTTGTTGACCATAGCAGGGATGGCCTACTGTACTGGTTGGGCGATGGCACATTACGCGGGACCCTCGTATGAAACCTCACCGAGCTTCCTTGCACTATGTGGAACGGACTATTATCGGATTGGACAGGCCTATACTAAAGGAACGTACAGCGAGCCGTAGCGGGAGGGAGGGAGGCCAATGCCCTGTCAGATACCACGGCCCACGGGCAAGCCAGCGACCTTCACCTCCCGCAGGTCGTACGGGGCGTTTCGCCGGAGTTCACGGCGGTCTATTCTCTTTCCAGATTGAGTTGGGCCTTTGGCTATAACGTACGTTCAGGGGTCTGCCAGTCAACTACCTTCTTATCTAATGAAGTTTTCAGTACCACGAGTCCGTCGGTCGTTGTGTGGGTGGACTCGATTTCTTCCGGTTTTCTGAAATCCGTCTTTCTCATGTTTCACTTTATGGATTACCTATCTTTTGGTTTCCTCTCGTAACTTCCTTCGGTCTCCTTTAGCTCTGGTGGGCGTGGTTCTGTAGTTCTTCTGGCCTTCCTTCATGTCGTAGCCTTAGCTTATTGACGGGTTTAGATACACATACAGCATTTTCTT